GAATCTATTCGAGGAGGAAATGAGAGATCTTTTGTTCCACCACAGAGAATTATTTGGTTCTTACATCCCAAAGAATTTCCCTGATACATCAGAACGATCATTTACGGGATTTAATGACAGATTCATTCTTTTCTTTTAACTATAGGGTCCTGGTCATTTGATTTGGTAATAAAGATAATAACGAATAGAAAGGAATTAATGACTTGGACTGAGTATTAACGGTCAATCTCCGGTAGAAGGTTCCGTCGGAACAATTATTTATTTCAGGTACCTCTTAAATAAAAAAAAAAAGAGAGAAAATGTGGGGAGAAATGACAAGAAGATATTGGAACATGAATTTTGAAGAGATGATGAAAGCAGGAGTTCATTTTGGCCATGGTACTAGGAAATGGAATCCTAGAATGGCACCTTACATCTCTTCAAAGCGTAAAGGTATTCATATTACAAATCTTACTCGAACTGCTCGTTTTTTGTCAGAAGCCTGCGATTTAGTTTTTGATGCAGCAAGTATAGGAAAACACTTCTTAATAGTTGGTACCAAAAATAAAGCAGCCAATTTAGTAGCATCAGCTGCAATAAGGGCTCGGTGTCATTATGTTAATAAAAAATGGCTCGGTGGTATGTTAACGAATTGGTCCACTACAGAAATGAGACTTCATAGGTTCAGGAACTTGAGATCGGAACAAAATACGGGGAAACTCAACTGTCTCCCGAAAAGAGATGTAGCAATGTTGAAGAGGCAATTATCTCACTTGCAAACCTATCTGGGCGGGATCAAATATATGACGGGGTTACCCGATATTGTAATCATCGTTGATCAGCAAGAAGAATATACGGCTCTTCGAGAATGTCTCACTTTGGGGATTCCAACGATTTGTTTAATCGATACAAATTGTGACCCGGATCTCGCAAATATTCCGATTCCAGCGAACGATGACGCTATAGCTTCAATCCGATTGATTCTTAACAAATTAGTATCCGCAATTTGTGAGGGCGGTTCTAGCTATATAAGAAATTGTTGATTAATAATAGGATAAGTCAATGACTTTGGAAACTCCATAAATTGATTGAATCGGTTACTATCCCTGAGTCTCAAAAAAGAGATCAAAATCACTGGGGATATTATGTGATCACTTGGGATCCGAAATATACGATTGATTCAAAGTAGACGAGTTGAGAAAGAGATACGAGATGGCTGAATCAAAATAATTCCTTTTTAAGTTCTATTTATGTCAGAGGGCAATATGAATGTTTTACCCTGTTCCATCAACTCACTAAAAGTTTTATACGATATATCCGATGTGGAAGTAGGCCAACATTTTTATTGGCAAATAGGGGGTTTCCAAGTCCATGCCCAAGTACTTATCACTTCTTGGGTTGTAATTGCTATCTTATTAGGTTCAGCCACTATAGCTGTTCGGAATCCACAAACCATTCCAACCGACGGTCAGAATTTCTTCGAATATGTCCTCGAATTCATTCGAGACTTGAGCAAAACTCAGATTGGAGAAGAATATGGTCCTTGGGTTCCCTTTATTGGAACTATGTTCCTATTTATTTTTGTTTCTAACTGGTCAGGTGCCCTTTTACCCCGGAAAATCATACAGTTACCGCATGGAGAGTTAGCTGCACCCACGAATGATATAAATACTACTGTTGCTTTAGCTTTACCTACGTCAGTGGCATATTTCTATGCGGGTCTTACCAAAAAAGGATTGGGTTATTTCGGTAAATACATTCAACCAACTCCAATACTTTTACCAATTAACATCCTAGAAGATTTCACAAAACCCTTATCACTTAGTTTTCGACTTTTCGGGAATATATTAGCGGATGAATTAGTAGTTGTTGTTCTTGTTTCTTTAGTACCTTCGGTGGTTCCTATACCTGTCATGTTCCTTGGATTATTCACAAGCGGGATTCAGGCTCTTATTTTTGCAACTTTAGCCGCAGCTTATATAGGTGAATCCATGGAGGGTCATCATTGACTAGCTTCCGAAATGGTCTTAAAAAAAAGCTTATCCCAACTCATACCGGTATATACGATCTAGAATAGGAGCAAAAAAAAAATGTATGATATTAGAGAATTAAAAAAAAGTAAGGGGGGTCGAGCTGGGTATATGTAAGGGCTCTAAGCCAATCCCTGTATATGTTTCGAAGAATGATTCTAGAATCCGGTTCAATAGAAGGTACGGATGGTTTACGTTATTAAAGAAACAATGTATATGTGATATTAGATATTCACTAGTTATATATGGGCTATCCATATATATTATTTCCCATCCCACTGAATTTAGAAGGATTCCAATGCAAGCCCTTCCGTTTTATCTGTGACTGTGGATTGAATGAATAAACAAATGAAGTCAAGCATGCATATAGAAGAGAAAGAGCGAAGAATTGAAAGAATGGAATGGTTCGGAACAAAGAAATGGAAGAACTGGAACCGTATAGATTTACAAAGACTCCACAGATAGGAACTAAAAACGAGATATCGAAGTAG